TTAAACTTTATTGTTTAAATTTAAAAAACAAACATCATTCGTATAATGTAAAAATTGTGCATTTTTTTGTATTTTTTTAAATTCCCTAAATTATATTAACTATGAGGAAAGTTTTAAAGAGTCTTTTTTAAGGGGGTTGAGAAAAAATGGTTTTTTTGTTAAATAAAAATTTACGTATTATATAATACATTTTTAATTTATTGATTAATAACTAATTTATATAAATCTTACTAATAATTTTTATAGTTAAATAATTAAATTTTAGTAGAAATTATAATTTTAAATATATTATTAATGAAAAAATTTAGAGAATGTATTTATAAGTTTCTTTTATTTTTTTTATTTCTAAATTTATATTAATAAATTTATTATATATTAATAAATTTATATATTTATATAATATATTTATAAATATATAATAGATATAGATATATATATATATATAGCAATAATAATAAGATTTATATGTATATATAAATAATTAATAAATATATATTAATATAATTGTTATTAATATATTAAAATTTATATATTATATATTAATAAATCATTTATATAGTAAACCCTAGTATTGAAAAAAAAAAAATACTCCTTTTTAATTAACTTATAGATTTTAGTTAATAAATAATAAAATTAATCATAAATTTTTTTTGAAAGGGGGGGTATTTTAGGGGTTGGAATATTTTAAAATAATGTAAATAGAAAAATAATGAGATTTTTTTTAATTATTATGGGGGTTAGTTAAATAGAAAATTTCCTAGAATAGTAAATAATTTTTTTTTGGTATTTTAGTATATGAAATATTTTGGTTAAATTTTTTAAATTTAATTAAAAAATTTAAAGTATGTTTATATATTAGATTTAATAGATAAAGTTTTATTATAATTTGAATAATTAAGTTAAATTTAATATTTACATGCAAATTTTTGTGTGATGGGGGTAATTTATTTAAATAGTGAATAATTAGGGGTTTATTCGCAGTAGATAATTTTAAATATTAATGAAAATTAGATTTAGGGAAAATTTTTAATATAAACAAAATTTGTGCCAGCAGTTGCGGTTATACAAATTATATAATTTAATTAGTAATTAGTGTCAATATATAAGTATTTAGTAAATTTTAAGGGGAAAAATTTATTAGGTGAAATTTTAAATTATTTAATAAATTTATAATGACTTATTATTTGAGAAATTTTTTTAATAGACTAGGATTAGATACCCTATTATTAAAAATGTAAAAAATTAAACTAGATTAGTAGTAGTTATGTTCTTGAAAATTAAATATTTTGGCGGTTTTTTAGTCTATTCAGAGGAATCTGTTCTATAAATGATAGTCCACGAGTTAAAAGTTTTTTTTTAATAGTTTATATATCGTCGTAGTTTGAATATTTTATTAGAATTTTAATATTCAAAATTTATTTTTTTAAGGTAAATCAGATCAAGGTGTAGCGTATAAAGAAGAAGAAATGGATTACAATAATGTTAATTGAGGAGTAATTTTTTGAGAAAAAATATGAATTTGGATTTGAAAGTAATTTTATTTAGATTAATAAAATGATTATGGCTCTAAAATATGTACATATCGCCCGTCACTTTCATTCTAAAGTGAAATAAGTCGTAACAGAGTAGGTTTACTGGAAAGTGAATCTGGAAAGGTCAAGGTAGAGCTTGGTAAAAGCGTTTTACTTACACTAAAAAGTTAATTGTGAAATTCAATTTTTCTTGTAAAAGGGGATTATAAGAAAAATTAAAATTTATGATTAATTGAAAAAAATAATTTTTTTTTAGTAGTGAGAAAGGAAAGATTTGGGTAAATTATAGTGTATTAGTATTGTGAAAGAAATTTTTTATTGGGGAAAAAGAAAAATTTTGTTTTGTACCTTGTGTATCAGGGTTAATTAAATTTTTTAGAGAAATTAATTTTCTCGAATTTAAAAGAGTTAATTTTTTATTAATTTATTGTTGAATAAATATTTATAATAAGGAGTTAGTAATGAAATGTTATTCGTTTTTAATATATCTAGTTATTAAAGAAAAAAGTTTAATTTGTTTATTAAAATAGGTTAATTTTGAGTTTTTAATTTAATTTTTTTAATAGGTTATTTTTTAGGGGATTAGCTTTTTAAGAAAGTATTAAAAATTTATATATTAGGGAAAAAATTATAGGGTTAGAAGTGCTTATTTGTAGAATAATGTTATAATTAATTTTTTTGAAAATTTTATTTTTATGAATTTTAAATAGTTTATTTAATTAGTTATTAAAATTAGTAAAATTAAGAAATAATGATTAAATTAGTAATAATTATTGTATAGTTAATAAAAATTAAAGGTAATTTTAAGGAATTCGGCAATTATTTTTTTCACCTGTTTATTAAAAACATGGCTTTTTGTTTATAATTTAAGGTCTAACCTGCCCACTGAGTAGTTAAATGGCTGCGGTATCCTGACCGTGCTAAGGTAGCATAATCATTAGTTTTTTAATTGAAAGCTGGTATGAATGGTTGAATGAGAAAAAAACTGTCTCAAAATTAATTTTTATGAATTTTATTTTTAAGTAAAAAAGCTTAAATTTCTTTAAAAGACGAGAAGACCCTATAGAGTTTTATTTATTTATTAATTTAAAGATTTAGTATTTTTGATATGAATTAATAAATATATTTGGTTGGGGTGATTAAAAAATTTAATAAACTTTTTTATTATTGAAACATTGATTTATGAATATTTGATCCATATTTATGTGATTAATAGAAAAAATTACCTTAGGGATAACAGCGTAATTTTTTTTGAGAGTTCTTATCGAAAGAAAAGATTGCGACCTCGATGTTGGATTAAAATTAATTTTTGGTGAAGAAGCTAAAATATTAGGTCTGTTCGACCTTTAAAATTTTACATGATCTGATTTAAACCGGTGTAAGCCAGGTTGGTTTTTATCTTTAATAAATTAATATGTTTTAGTACGAAAGGACCAAATTTATAATATAATATTTTTTATAAGAATATAATTATTACTTTGGCAGAATAGTGTGTTTGATTTAGAATCATTTTATGTAAAATTATATTACAAGTAGTACTTGTTTTTAAAAGATTTGTTAATAATTTTTATTTCATCATTATTATTAGTAATTTGTGTTTTAGTTGGTGTTGCTTTTTTAACATTATTAGAACGTAAAGTTTTAGGTTATATCCAAATTCGTAAGGGGCCTAATAAAGTTGGTTTTAATGGTTTAATTCAACCTTTTAGTGATGCAATTAAATTATTTTCTAAAGAACAAACTTATCCTTATATGTCTAATTTTAATTTATATTATTTTTCTCCTGTAATAAATTTATTTTTGGCTTTATTATTATGATTTTGTATTCCTTTTTTAAGAGTTAATATTAGGTTTGATTTATCTTTATTGTATTTTTTAAGAATTTCAAGATTGAGAGTATATACAGTTATATTAGCAGGTTGATCTTCTAATTCTAATTATTCTTTATTAGGAAGATTGCGAGCAGTAGCTCAGACTATTTCTTATGAAGTAAGATTAGCTTTAATTTTATTATCTTTTTTATTTTTAATTATAAGATTAAATTTATTAGATTTGATATTGTATCAAAAATATATTTGATTTGGAATTTTATTAATACCTTTAAGATTTATATGGTTTATTTCAAGTCTTGCAGAAACTAATCGGACTCCATTTGATTTTGCAGAAGGAGAATCAGAATTAGTTTCAGGATTTAATGTAGAATATAGAAGAGGAGGATTTGCAATAATTTTTTTAGCTGAATATGCAAGAATTTTGTTAATAAGAATAGTTTGTTGTTTTTTATTTTTAGGGGCAGATTTAATGAATTGATTTTTTTTTTTGAAAATTGTAATGATAAGATTTCTTTGAATTTGAGTACGTGGGACATTACCACGATTTCGTTATGATAAATTAATATATTTAGCGTGAAAAAGTTATTTACCTGTTTCTTTAAATTTTTTAATATTTTATTTAGGATTAAAAATTTTAATTTTTTCCTTTTTGATTTAGTTAATAGAATTTAGTATAAGTTAATAGAAATTTTATATTTCTTTGTTATATTTTCAAAATATATACTTATACAAGTTCATTAACTATTTAAATATAATAAAGTCTTGAAATTGAGCTATTATTGGATTAATAATAAAATAAGAAAAGTAAGTGATAGTTAAAATTTGACCAATTAAAATATATGGGTCTTCAACTGGTCGTGCACCGATTCAGGTTAATAATAAAATGATGGTAAAAAGAGATCAAAATAAAATTTTATTAATTGGATAAAATTGATTTCTTTGAAATTTTTTTTTATTTGTAAATGGTAGAGAATAATAAATAGCAATAGATATAATTAATGCAATGACTCCTCCTAATTTATTAGGAATTGAACGTAAAATTGCATAAGCAAAGAGAAAATATCATTCAGGTTGAATGTGAATTGGTGTTACTAAGGGATTAGCAGGTACAAAATTATCTGGGTCTCTAAGGAGATAAGGATTACTTAATGTTAAAATAATTAATAAAAAAGTTATAATTAAGAATCCTAATAAATCTTTTAAGGTAAAATAAGGATGAAATGGAATTTTATCAATATTTCTATTTGTTCCAAGAGGATTGTTTGAACCAGTTTGATGAAGAAATAGTAAATGGATAATTATTAAGGCGATAATAATAAAAGGTAAAAGAAAATGTAAAGTGAAAAATCGATTTAGTGTGGCGTTATCAATTGCAAATCCCCCTCAAATTCATTGAACAATTATTGAACCTAGATATGGAATGGCAGATAATAAATTTGTAATAACTGTGGCTCCTCAAAAGGATATTTGTCCTCATGGTAAAACATAGCCTAAAAAAGCTGTTGCTATAATAATAAAAAGTATAGTAATTCCAATTATTCAAGTTTCAATTAAATAATAAGAACTATAGTAGATTCCTCGTCCAATATGAATATATAAGCAAATAAAAAAGAAAGAAGCTCCATTAGCATGAAGTGTTCGAATTAATCATCCATAATTTACATCTCGGCAAATATGAGCAATTCTATTGAAAGCTAAGTCAACATTAGGACAATAATGTATTGCTAAGAATAAACCAGTAATAATTTGAATTCCTAAGCATAGTCCTAATATTGATCCAAAGTTTCAAAGTGTAGAGATATTTGATGGTGTTGGTAAGTCAATTAGTGAATTATTAAAAATTTTAATAAGAGGAGAAATTTTTCGAATTGGTATTTTCATTAAATTTTTTGTCGTAGAGGTCCATGTTTAATATCAGTAATTTTAGTTACTATAATTAATGTAATAAGTAAATAAATAATTATAATTATGAATATTATATTTTGGGGTCAATTAATAAATTTATTAAGGGTAAAGTTAAAGGAGAAATTATTTATTTGGTTAATTAGATCTAAATTTGATGTTAAGTAAAAAAAGAAAAAATCTTTTAAAAGAATAACTAAGGGTATTGTTCTAATAAAAAATAAAATTATTAAATTTTTTGAAAATTTGAATTTTTCATTTGAAGCAATTCTTGTTATATAAATAAATAAGATTAATATTCCACCAATTATAATAAGAAATAAAATGTATGAGAATCAAAAATTATGTCTTATTATTCCTGTTAATAAAGCGATAAGAATTGTTTGAATGAGAAGGATGAATCCTAAAGATAAGGGATGTGTTAAAAAAATAAAAATTATTGCTAATGATATTGATAAATTAATAATAATAATAGAAATATCAGAAAATAGTTTATAAAAATTTTAATTTTGGAGATTAAAGATAAAGAGAATTCTTTTTTTCTGATGTTTTAAAAGAAGATTTCTTATAGTTGATTTACAAGATCAATATTTTTATTAAATTATTAAAACTAATGTTAATTTATTTAGGGATGTCTGTAGTTTTAATTTTGTCGGGGATATTAGCTTATTCATTAAAACGAAAACATTTATTGATTATATTATTAAGATTAGAATTTATTGTTATTTCTAATTATTTAAATATATATTTATATTTTTCACAAATTGGTTTAGAATATTTTTTTTTAATATTTTTTTTAACAATAAGAGTTTGGGAAGGGGTTTTAGGATTAGCAATTTTAGTGTTAATGGTTTGTACCCATGGAAATGATTATATTTTTTTTTTTTTTGCTTTATGATAAAGTTTGTATTAAGTTTGTTGATATTAATTCCTTTATGTTTTATATCAGAGTATTGATTAATTCAGTTTATTTTTTTTTTTTTAAGATTTATATATATATTTAATATTTCTATAAGTTATATTTGAGTTAATATTTCTTATTTTTTAGGTAATGATTTATTATCTTTTAGATTAATTTTATTAAGATTTTGAATTTGTAGTTTAATAATTTTAGCTAGTGAAAAAATTTTAAAGTTAAATAATTATAGAAATTTATTTTTATTTATTATAGTTAGTTTAATGGTTTCATTATTTATTGTTTTTTCATCAATAAATTTATTTATTTTTTATTTATTTTTTGAGATTAGTTTAATTCCTACATTAATTTTGATTATTGGTTGGGGATATCAACCTGAGCGAATTCAAGCAGGTTTATATCTTTTATTTTATACTTTATGTGTATCTTTACCAATAATAGTTGCTATATTTTTTTATTATCAAAATTATTTAAGGTTAGATTTTTTTTATATGAAACAAAATTTAAATTTATTAATATATATTTGTATAAATTTTGTTTTTTTTGTAAAAGTTCCTATATTTTTTATTCATTTATGATTACCTAAAGCTCATGTAGAGGCTCCAGTTTCAGGATCAATAATTTTAGCTGGAATTATATTAAAATTAGGAGGTTATGGATTAATGCGTTTAATGGTTTTATTTATAGGAGTAGGAGTTAAGTTTAATTTAATTTTTATTGTAATTAGAGTTGTTGGAGGATTTTTTGTTTCATTAATTTGTTTACGTCAAAGAGATATTAAATCTTTAATTGCTTATTCTTCAGTTGCTCATATAGGATTAGTTTTAGGAGGAATTATAACAATAAATATTTGAGGATATTGAGGATCTTTGGTAATAATATTAGCTCATGGGTTGTGTTCATCAGGACTTTTTTGTTTAGCAAATATTTCATATGAACGAATTAATAGACGAAGAATTTATTTAAGTAAGGGTATAATAAATATTTTCCCTAGAATAAGTTTATGATGATTTTTATTAAGATCATCAAATATAGCTTTTCCACCTTCATTAAATTTATTAGGAGAAATTATATTAATTAATAGTTTAATTAGATATAGTTGAATTTTAATGATTTTTTTATCATTAATTTCTTTTTTTAGAGCTGCATATTCTTTATTTTTATATGCTTATATTCAACATGGAAAATTTTATTCAGGTTTATATACTTTAAATGTTGGTATTTTTCGAGAATATTTATTATTATTTTTACATTGATTTCCTTTAAATATTTTAATTTTAAAAAGAGAATGTTTTGTTTTATGAATTTACTTAGATAGTTTAATAAAAATATTGATTTGTGGGATCAAAGTTATAAGTTTTATTTTAAGTAATTTTATCTATTTGTAAAATTTATTTTAGTTTATTTATGTTTTTATCAATTAATTTATTTTTATTAGGTGTTTTATTTTTAATTTGAGATTATAGAATAATTATTGAATTTGATTTAATTTCATTAAATAGTTCTTTAATTAAGATAACATTATTATTTGATTGAATATCTTTATTATTTATGAGATTTGTATTATTTATTTCATCGACAGTTATTTTTTATAGGGATGAATATATAAGTGGGGATAATTATTTAAATCGATTTATTTTATTAGTTGTAATGTTTGTTTTTTCAATAATGTTATTAATTATTAGTCCAAATTTAATTTCAATTTTATTGGGTTGAGATGGTTTAGGTTTAGTATCTTATTGTTTAGTAATTTTTAAACGGAATGTGAAGAGATTTAATGCTGGAATATTAACTGCATTAACTAATCGTATTGGTGATGTAGCTTTATTAATATCAATTGCATGAATATTAAATTATGGAAGTTGAAATTTTATTTATTATTTAGAGTTTATAAAAATAAGAAAAGAAATAGATTTAATTTTAGGTTTAATTATGTTAGCTTCAATAACTAAAAGAGCTCAAATTCCGTTTTCTTCTTGATTACCAGCTGCTATGGCTGCTCCTACGCCGGTTTCTTCTTTAGTTCATTCTTCGACGTTAGTAACAGCAGGAGTTTATTTGTTAATTCGTTTTAATTTTGCATTTTCTGCAAATTTTATGTTAGTAATATTATTATTATCAAGATTAACTATATTTATATCAGGTTTAGGAGCAAATTTTGAATTTGATTTAAAAAAAATTATTGCTCTTTCGACTTTAAGACAATTAGGTTTTATAATAAGAATTTTAGCTTTAGGTAGATATGAATTAGCTTTTTTTCATTTATTGGTTCATGCTTTATTTAAAGCTTTATTGTTTATATGTGCAGGAGTAATTATTCATAGAATAAGAAATTGTCAGGATATTCGTTATATGGGAAATTTAGTTGATCAAATACCATTAACTTGTGCATTTTTTAATATTTGTAATTTTTCTTTATGTGGCTTACCTTTTTTTTCTGGATTTTATTCAAAAGATTTAATTATGGAAATAATATCTTTAGAAATTTTGAATGTATGTATTTATTTATTATTTTATATTTCTGTTGGTTTGACAGTTTGTTATAGATTTCGATTAACTTATTATAGGTTAACTGGTTCATTTAATTTTATAAGATTAAATTGTTTAAGTGAAAGTAAAGGTTGTATATTAAAAGGAATAGGAGGTTTGATTTTTTTAGTAATTTTTATGGGAAGATTATTAAGTTGATTAATTTTTCCTTTTCCATATTTTATTTGTTTACCTTTATATATAAAAATTATGACATTAATTATAATTTTAATTGGGATATTAATAGGTTATGAAATAGCAAAATTTAAAATTAATTATTCTATAAAATCTTTATCTAAATTATCATTATCAACTTTTTTTGCTTCAATATGAAATTTACCTATTATTTCTACGTTTAGTATCAATAAATATCCTTTAGTTATAGGAAATATTTATATTAAACAATTTGATCAAGGATGGGAGGAATATTATGGGACTCAAAATATTAGATTAAGATTGAAATTTTTATCTAATATTTTACAGATTTTATCTCAGAATCATTTAAAAGTTTATTATTTATTAACAGTATTTTGAGTAATTTTTTTAATTATTTTTTATCTAAATAGCTTAAGAAGAGTTTAATATTGAAGATATTAAGGTAATAGATTTATTTTTAGATAATTTATAAGAAAAATCTAATTTTACAGTGAAAATGTAATGTTTTTTTTAAACTATATAAATAGAAATATAAACGAAATTTCATCGCTTAAGAATTAAGTTAGAAGCTTATTCTTGATTTCCATATTTCTTTAATTGGAAATTAAATTTCATTTTTATCATTAACAGTGATATACCTCTATTTTGGTTTCAATTAAAATAAGGATGAAAGATCATCAAATTTTTAGGTCGAAACTAAATACAATAATTTGTTTCTTATTAAAGATAAATTGAAAATTCAATACTTTTTAAATGCAAATTAAATGTTATTATTAACTATTATCCTAAATAGCTCAATTTAGAGCTCCTTGATTTCATTCATGGTAAAGTCCTAGAATTAAAATTATAATAAAAAATAAAGCAATAAAAGAAAAATTATAAATATTAGAAATTTTTAAAGTAATAATAAGAGGTAATAATAAGGTAATTTCTACGTCAAAGATTAAAAAAATTACGGCAATTAAAAAAAATTGAAGGGAGAATGGTAAACGAGCGGGTCTTTTTGGATCAAATCCACATTCAAAAGGTGATCTTTTTTCTCGATCAATTAATCTTTTTTTTGAAATTAAATTTAAGATAATGATTATTAATAAAATGATAGAAAAAATTATTATTGATAAATAAAAAATAATTTTGATTATTTATACTAAGTATTTTAGATTTTTTGATTGGAAGTCAAATATAATTTTTATATTATATAAATAATTATCTACCTCATCAATAAATAGAGATATAAAGAAAAAGTCATACTACATCAACAAAATGTCAATATCAAGCAGCAGCTTCAAATCCAAAATGATGAATTGAACTAAATTGATTTAAATAATGTCGAATTAAACATACAAGAAGAAAGGTTGTTCCGATAATAACATGAAGACCATGAAAACCTGTTGCTATAAAAAATGAAGATCCATAAATAGAATCGGCAATTGTAAAGGGGGCTTCAATATATTCGTAAGCTTGAAGAATTGTAAAGTAAATTCCTAGTATAACTGTTATAATTAATCCATGTAATCTTTGAGTATAATTATTTTCTATTAGTCTATGATGAGCTCATGTAACTGTTAATCCTGATGTTAATAAAATTAATGTATTTAATAAGGGAATTTCTAAAGGATTAAAGGTTTGAATTCCTTTAGGAGGTCAAATTATACCTAATTCAATTGTAGGTGTTAAGGATCTATGAAAGAATCCTCAAAAAAAACTAATAAAAAAAAAAATTTCAGATGTGATAAATAAAATTATTCCTCAACGTAATCCTATGGTAACAGAATATGTATGTAAACCTTGATAAGTTCTTTCTCGAATAATATCTCGTCATCATTGATATATTACAAGTCTAGTAATTGTTAATCCTAATAATAATAAATCATTATTAAATAAGTGAAATCATTTAATTAAACCTATTATAGTAGTTATTGCTCCTAATGATCCTAATAAAGGTCATGGTCTTACATCAACTATATGAAATGGATGATTTTTATGTATAGACATTAATTGACTTCTCTAGAATATAAAGTTCTTAAGATAGCAAAAACATAAGATTGAATTATTGATACAGCTAATTCTAAAATTAGTAGTAAAATTTGAACAATAATAAGAAAGTTAATTGAAAAGATATTGAGAGTGGGACCTGTATTTCCTAAGAGAGTTATTAATAGATGACCAGCAATTATATTAGCTGATAGTCGAACAGCTAAAGTTCCTGGTCGAATAATATTTCTGATAGTTTCAATGCATACTATAAAAGGTATTAAAATAGATGGTGTTCCTTGAGGAACTAAATGGGCAAATATATGAATTGTATTATTTAATCATCCATAAATTATAAATCTTAATCATAAAGGTAAAGCTAATGTTAAGGTTAATGTTATATGACTTGTTCTTGTAAAAATATAAGGGAATAATCCTAAAAAGTTATTAAATAAAATAAAAGAGAATAAGGAAATAAAAATTAATGTTCTTCCTTGGGTTTTATTATAACCGATTAAAATTTTAAATTCTTTATGTAAAGTTAAAATGATTTTTATTCATAATATATTAAATCGAGAAGGAATTAATCAAAATATTGAAGGGATAATAAAAATTCCAATTAATGTTCTTAATCAATTAATAGAAAAATTAAAATTTGTTCTAGGATCAAATGAAGAAAATAAATTTATTATCATTTTCAATTTAAAGTTAATGGGATTTTAATATTCTTTTTTCTTTTTGGAATATAAGAAGAAGAATAATAATTTAAAATAATATATAAAAAGAAAATAATAGTAAAAAATAAAAATAATATTAATCAATTTAAAGGTGCTATTTGAGGAATTAAAAATTATTATTTTTATAATAATTTTAGCTTGACAAGCTAATGTTATATTTTAACTAAATTTTTCATTAGAAGTAGACGTTAATTACTATTTTATGGTTTAAAATTCCATTGCTTTCTTTCAGCCATCTAATGAAGATTCAATTATTTTAGAAGTTCATTTAATAAAATATTTAGGAGAAATTCTTTCAAGAACAATAGGTATAAATCTATGATTAGCACCACAAATTTCTGAACATTGACCATAAAATAATCCTGTTCGATTTACAATAAATCTAATTTGATTTAATCGTCCTGGTGTTGCATCAATTTTTACTCCTAGTGAAGGGATTGTTCATGAATGAATAACATCATTTGCTGTAACAATTAAACGAATTTGAGATTTAAATGGAATAATTATTCGATTATCAACATCAAGAAGACGAAAAGAATAAGGATTTATAGAATTAATGGGTTTTATATAAGAATCAAATTCAATATTTTTGAAATCTGAGTATTCATAAGATCAATATCATTGATGTCCAATAGATTTAATGGTAATTCTAGGATTATTAATTTCATCTAAAATATAAATTAAACGAAGTGAAGGAAGACCAATAAAAATTAATGTAACGGCTGGTAAAATTGTTCAAATTATTTCAATTAATTGGCCATTAAGGAGAAGTCGATGAGAAAATTTATTAAAAAAAAGAGAAATTATTAATTGTCTTACAAGAACTGTAATAATTACGAGAATTATTAAAGTATGGTCATGGAAAAATGAAAGTTGTTCTATTAGAGGTGAAGCTCTATCTTGAAGAAGAAGGGTTTTTCATGTTGCAATTTCTAAAAAAAGTGTAAGCTTTATATTTGGGGTTTAAATCCAATGCACTATTCTGCCATAATAGAAATTTCTTAGAAGAATAGGTAATTCAGAATATCTATGTTCAGCAGGAGGTAATTTTTGTATTCATTCAATTGATGTAATTATTCTAAGAGTTGATAATCTTTTTCGTTGAACTGCAAAACTTTCTCAAAGAATATAAATTAGAAGAATAACTGAAACTAGGGAAATTAATGATCCAATTGAGGAAGTAATATTTCATAAAGTAAAAGCATCGGGATAATCAGAATATCGTCGAGGTATGCCTCTTAATCCTAAAAAATGTTGAGGAAAGAAGGTTATATTTACTCCAATAAATATAACTAGGAATTGAATTTTTAGAAATTTATTATTTAGGGTTAAACCTGTAAATAAAGGAAATCACTGAATTAATCCGGCTAAAATTGCAAAGACAGCTCCTATTGATAGAACATAATGAAAGTGAGCAACTACATAATATGTATCATGTAAAATAATATCTAAAGAGGAATTTGCTAAAACAACTCCTGTTAAACCACCAACGGTAAATAGAAAAACAAATCCTAAAGCTCATAGAGAAACAGGTCTATATATGATTTGAGTGCCATGTAAAGTTGCAAGTCAACTAAAAACTTTAATTCCTGTGGGGACAGCAATAATTATAGTTGCTGAAGTAAAATAAGCTCGTGTATCTACATCTATTCCTACAGTGAATATATGATGTGCTCATACTACAAATCCTAGTAATCCAATTGCTATTATAGCATAAATTATACCTAGTGATCCAAAAGCTTCTTTTTTTCCTCTTTCTTGACTAATAATATGTGAAATTATACCGAAACCAGGTAAGATTAAAATATAAACTTCTGGGTGACCGAAAAATCAAAATAGATGTTGATAAAGAATGGGATCTCCTCCTCCAGCAGGGTCAAAGAAAGAGGTATTTAAATTTCGATCAGTTAAAAGTATTGTAATTGCTCCTGCTAAAACAGGAAGAGATAGAAGTAAAAGAATAGCTGTAATTTTTACAGCTCAGACGAATAGGGGTATTCGATCTAAGGTTATTCCTCTAGGACGTATATTAATTACAGTAGAAATAAAATTTACAGCTCCTAAAATTGAAGAAATTCCAGCTAAATGAAGACTAAAAATTGCTAAATCTACTGATGAACCATTATGAGCAATATTAGCTGCTAAAGGGGGATAAACAGTTCATCCAGTTCCGACTCCATTATCAACAATTCTTCTTATAATTAATAGACTTAATGATGGGGGTAATAATCAAAATCTTATATTATTTATTCGAGGAAAAGCTATATCTGGGGCTCCTAGTATAAGAGGTACTAGTCAATTTCCAAATCCTCCAATTATAATTGGCATAACTATAAAAAAAATTATAATAAATGCATGAGCAGTAACAATAACGTTATAAATTTGATCATTTCCAATAAGTGATCCTGGTGTACCTAATTCTGAACGAATTAATAGACTTAATGAAGTTCCTAATATACTGGCTCAAGTTCCAAAAATAAAATAAAGAGTGCCAATGTTTTTGTGGTTTGTTGAAAAAAATCATTTGTTCGGTAAAATGGCTGAGTTTAGGCAATAAATTGTAAATTTATGAACGAAATAATTAATTTCTTTTATCAAGTCTTATATTCAATAATGATTTTAAATTGCAAATTTGAAGGAGACGTTTCGTCTAAGGCTTAKAAATTTTCTCTATTTTTAACTTTGAAGGTTAATAGTTTTCTTAACTTAAATCCTTAAATATAATAAAAAATTAAGGTACAAGTTCATAAGCCTGTTAGAGATAAAAAATTGAATAAGATAAACCTAAAATTTAAGGGGATATAATAAAATTTTCAGGTTTCTCTATGATTAATTATAAGAGAGCTAAATGTAATTCGTAAATAAAAAAATAATGTAATAAGAGTAAAAATAATTAAAAGAATTCTTAATCTATAAAAATTATTTTGAACTAAATTATTAATAACTAATCATTTAGGGAAAAATCCTAAAAAGGGGGGGAGTCCTCCTAATGATAAAAAATTAGTTAAGAAAAATAATTTAATTAATTTATTTGAATTTAAAATTTGAAATAATTGAGGGGTATAAAAAATTTCAAATTTTTGAAAAATTCAAATGATATTTAAAGTGATAATTCTATAAATTAAAAAATAAAAAATTCAAATTATTTGATTATTTATTATACTTGATATTAATCAACTAATATGATTAATTGATGAATAAGTTAAGATTTTTCGTAATCTAATTTGATTTAATCCTAAAATACCTCTAATAATTGTAGATCTAAGGATAATAAAAAGGAAAAAATTTCTAAGATTATAATTATAAAAAATTAAGACTATTGGGGCAATTTTTTGTCAAGTTAATATAATTAGTCTATTTATTCAATTTAGGCCTTCTATGACTTCAGGGAATCAAGTATGAAATGGGGCGGCACCTAGTTTTATTAAAAGAGCTGAATTTATAATAAAAGATAGAAAATTTAAGTTAAGGGGGATTCTTTCACTTAAATTTAAGGATAAAATAATTGAGAAAAGTAAAATTCTAGATGCTAAAGCTTGAGTAATAAAGTATTTTAATGCTGATTCAGAAGGGTAAAGGTTATTTTTATCTCTCAAAAGGGGAATGATTGATAAAAGGTTAATTTCTAAACCTATTCATATTCTAAATCAAGAATATGAGGAAATAGAAATCAATGTTCTAATAATTAAAGTAGAAAGAAATATTAATTTATATAAATTTAAGATTAAAAAGAGAAAGATTAGGACTTTCATAAATGGGGTATGAACCCAGTACCTTTATTAGCTTATCTTTTTTTACATTTTAGTATAAGAGGTACAAAAGTTTTTGATACTTTAGGAAATAGTTTAATTCTATTAAATGTAATGAAGGCGGAGGATCGCATGATCAATTCTATCAAAATTGTCCTTTATTCAGGCACTTCACT